CCAGTCCCGACGGATCCAATAAATCCAAAAATGCATTTTTCCCTTTCTATGAACCAGTAAAGAGTGTCGAGGGATATACTTTCATTCCCAAAGCAAAAAGAAGTCTTGATTTCTTTTTGCTTTCCTATTTTTCCATTTCGCTTTTATTGTTTGTTAGGTTTGGAACTATGTAATTAATTGAAGTGGAAAGGCAATCTGATGATCCTTCATCAGAAGATTGTCCAAGGAAGACGCAAGGTGGGTTATAGAAAAAACAAGGAAACGGATGATAAATAAAATTTTTGAGTAATTGAGTCAGGAATCAAAATTGGAATTCGGTATGGATAAAAGAACTTCCTATGTTATACTATTCAAGTCTTGACAACGGGTTGATTTGATAGATCAGATATTGTTATTCATGATAGTGATCCGGTTCAAGATCATCAAGAGGTAATTCATTCATTGAATTTACAGACGATAGACAAAAGATTTATCATCTCTAGGGGATTAAATCCCGAGTTATTGCGAAGTAAAAAACCGATGAGATTATGGAAGTCAATATTCTTGCATTTATTGCTACTGCACTATTCATTCTAGTTCCTACCGCTTTTCTACTTATCATTTACGTAAAAACAGTCAGTCAAAATGATTAATTCAATTGAATTTTCAAATGAATTTGAATAAAACTTTCCTTCCAAGTTCTTATCAAAAATGGACAAAGTCAAATGAAAGGGATTCCAATTTCACGTCTTAACTTAAATGAAATGAGCGCACTATAATTATAGTAATTATAGTCGGCAATTTTATAAGAGATAGATAGTATAAAAATTCATTTTTATACTATCTATCTCTTAGTCTATAAAGTTGTAATCTAGAATAAAGATAAAGGTTTAAGTTTCTATATATCAATCTACAATATTCTCTTCATATATGTGTATATTAATTCCATATCTATATATTCCATATATTGTATGGAATTGACATAAGACCCAATTTCCTACATCTATTTGTTATTTGTTCCGATCAATCTGAAATAATTCTTATCTGTAGGATTCTAATTCCTTTCCTTTTACTAATAAGGAAGGGGAAAACTCGCCTATTTTTAACGTCAGAACCGTGATATGAAATAAGTCGATAAAGCATAAACCGCCTTTCTAAAAATAGAAACCAAAGGGTAAATGCCCGATATGTAACTCGCCCGAGGCAATATTTTATTATTGCCCAGTCTCTCCTTAAACAACCACTATCTCTATATAATTTCTCATAGAAAGTGCGTATACGCTTAACAAAACGACTTCTTTTTTGAAGAGTAAAAGGGAAATAAAAAAAAAAGAAAAAAGGTCCGGTCTTCCTTAGTATCCATCTATAAAGATAGTAAGAGCCCATTCCCATTGATTGAAATAGAAAATTTCGGAAGAATTTTAGGTTGGAATAAATTTCCAATCATCTGAATCCCTTTCTTTTCGAAGTACAAAGATGGGAATCGATGAAATATCTCTTTGATTGAAAAAGTATGATTCCTATCATAGATTACTCCATTGGAATCCAATGGGATTCCAAATTCAAAGAAAAGATTTGATTTTAAATAGTTCAAAAGAATGATCTATAAAACAATCGATACGGTTTGATTCCTGAACTCAATTAGTAGTACTTCTAAAGTCCACTTCTTCCCCACACTACGAGTGAAAGGGAAAATGTAAAGACTACCATTAAAGCAGCCCAAGCGAGACTTACTATATCCATGTGCATTATGTCCCCTATCTCTATAAATACGAAGGAATTTTTTCATTATTCCTCACTAATAATAGTGGAATTAATGTCGCAGAGTCAAAAAGGGGTTCTACCAAACACTATTGAGAAACCAATCCAATAAATCGATTATGATTTCGATTTTTTTGGTGATTCAGGCGACACCCGGATTTGAACTGGGGAAAAAGGATTTGCAGTCCCCCGCCTTACCACTCGGCCATGCCGCCAAAATGATACAAAATAGAATAGATGCAATTTTTCCCGGATTACTGAATTTTTATTGTACTTGCATTTTGACTTCTGTTTTCCTTAATCCTTTATTTCCTAAAATAAAAGAAAGACCCCTTTTGATTGGATTTGATCTATCCCTTATGATTGATTGTATAGTATCTGAAAATACACAATGCTAAAAACATTCTCTCGTTTTTCTATTGAGAAATCAAATGGGTATTTTTCAGACGAGAAATTAGAACCATTGACTATTGACCCCTTACTTCGAATTCATGAACGATTCTGGAATTTGAATTTCAAATTGTGTTTTCCTAATGACAAAATACAAATTGAGACAGAACGAATCAGTATTGATTTTTTAATCAAAAAATATTTCTCAATTTCAATTATAACAAAACATATGAGTTTATGTAAACCCCAGAACATAAATTGTTACACAGATATCTATTATTTAGATATATTGTCAATAAGGAATTATCATAAAATTATCCTACTTCATTTCATGCATTGAATGGGAATTTTCTTTTGATAGAGCACGCCC